CGCAATTTCACAATCAGTATCGAAATGGAGTGCTAGATAATTTATTTTTTCTTTTATTGTTGCTTGTCGATGTTATATCATTCAATAGAAAATTTATCAAATTCCTGTAGTAGTATAATAGTAGTATAAGGGTTCTCTCCATTATTGGCTTCGAATTAGAAACTGAAAATCAGATATAATGTGAAGCCGACGGATTGCTTTCGAATAATTCACGAGGGAGATTATCATATTCCTTTCTAATTCAATTAGATGCGAAATCTATAAATATTCTTTCTTTTTGTAGTTGTAGAAGATGTTTTTTGTTGGAACCCCCTTTTTTTTCATTTTTAAGGAATTGATTAGTTGTCCAGTAACAAGTAAGACTAGTAGATAGTCTTCGATGAAAGAAAGAGAACAAGCAAGTAGAATAAGAATCAATATTCACGATGCAAGCATTGTTGTATTAGGCCCTTTGGGTCTTTCGTGACCTAATTAGAATTAGAAAGTCGGGGCTTTCTAATTTTAAACACGATTAGATTCTGCAAAACTCTTTTTCTTCTTATTTGAGATATTATGTGAATGAACCTACTACTGAATCTAAAGAGTTCAAATTAAAGTAAAAAAAAGGAAAGTAATAAAGTAAGAGGCATTATACTATAAGGTCATTTTTGGTTCGAAAATACACAATATATTCGATACAATAATAAAAAAAAAGATAAAAAAAATAGAAATGATTTTCCAATTTGAAATTTTAAGCGATTCAAATTCATTTATTTTTTGAATGAAGTTACCCAACACAGTTTTTTATTATTTAAAATTCTTTATTATTATTTATAATATTAATATAATATTAATATAATTATAGTAATTATTAATATAGATAGTAATTATTAGTATAATAATATTTGTTTTTAAGAGTTGCACAATGAATCGAATCTGTTGATTCGGAATCACGGGATGAATAGATATCACAGATGATGAATTGATTTCTTACCTATGTCACTCTATTTTTTATTACTATTTATAATGATAATAATTGCTGAATCAAAAACTTTCAATTGAACTTATTCTTTCAATTGGTATTTTTGTTTATCTCTTTCAAAAACAAAATTGAAATTTAGGGAAGTGCTTTATAAACATATGTATAAAAAAAAAAATAACATATTTCATTTAGCCTCTTTATGCCTACCATAACTAGTTATTTCGGTTTTCTACTAGCGGTTTTAACTATAACTTCAGCTCTATTTATCAGTTTGAACAAGATACGACTTATTTGAAATTAATTGAATGAATAATTCAAAAAAAAAAGAAATCTTTCTGTGGTATTCCATATATTCTATAGTTTCTTACCGTGTCAATTTCAAATTCTTGGTCATTAAGATTCATGTGCAATACGAATTAATATTTAAGAATAGATATTACCTCTCCCTTTCTCCTTTCAAACAAATTGAAATGATTGAAGTTTTGCTATTTGGAATTGTCTTAGGTCTAATTCCTATTACTTTGGCTGGATTATTTGTAACTGCATATTTACAATACAGACGTGGTGATCAGTTGGACTTTTGATTAATTAATATCTCTTTTTTTATTGACCCCCTACTTGTTTTAATTTTAATCCATAGGGGGTCAAATTTAGATTACTGTTCAATTATTTCATTGTAATTTTCGACCTAAGAATAACAAGAATGGAATCACGCTCTGTAGGATTTGAACCTACGACATCGGGTTTTGGAGACCCACGTTCTACCGAACTGAACTAAGAGCGCTTTCTAAATATTTTGTAACCCTAATATATTTTTGCATGCATCTACTATTATATTATATAGAATTATATAGAATATTGTAAAATGCAAGATTGATCATATTATGTATTGGATTATGGATACCCAATTTGAATCGATTTCAATTAATTCCTTGTTACTGCTCATAAGATAAGTAATAGGTAGGGATGACAGGATTTGAACCCGTGACATTTTGTACCCAAAACAAACGCGCTACCAAGCTGCGCTACATCCCTTTCCATTGGTCGACAGTGTCATTGTAGAGAATACCTGTATTGTTTTCCACATCTTTATTTTATCCATTCATATACAAAAATTATCTTGTCATTTATTTTTTTATCTCATATCATATAACATATTATTAAGTATAATAAAAGACTTATATACGTAATGTATAATTAAACCCGCTGTAAAAAAATGAATATAATATTTTTCGGGAATGTTGGGACATAAAAGGGTGTATTTTTTTCTTTTTTTTAAGAAAAGGAATAGCTACTGAATCGTTGTATATTTCCATTATAATTAGGCATTCCGCGTACAAATACAAGTGATCATTAATTACATATATGTCTGATCATATATGTATTACAAATTACAATAAATAAGGAGGATTTAAAATGCGAGATCTAAAAACATATCTCTCCGTGGCACCGGTAGTAAGTACTTTATGGTTTGGGTCTTTAGCAGGTCTATTGATAGAGATCAATCGTTTATTCCCGGATGCGTTGATATTCTCCTTTTTTTAATTATCGTTCTAGTTATTGACATGGGAGGGGGTGAAGAAGATTAGAGATATAATCAAATATCAGTGACTAATCCCTCCCCTTCCCTTCTTTGAATTTTCGAATTTATTAAATTATAATAAGTTCGAAAAGAGAAAGAATAAAAGTGGATTCAACTTCAGTAAAACTCGGAACTCGGACCGGGACTCTAAATTAAATTTAATTTAAATTAATAAGATAAGAGAATGAGAACGGAAATGGAAATTGATGGCTAGGTCAACAATATTATACAAAATACTTAAATGAAAGTAGTTAGAAATTCTTCTATTACTTATTTAATTATATTACTATCTTGATTTCAACGAAATCTTTCAGAATTTTATTTCGAGTTAGCAACTTCTATTTTTTTTTTGTTCCTTTCTTCTCTTTGGATTGGAAAATGGAATAGTTGGTTAAATAAAAATCCAAAGGAGGTTCATGGCCAAGGGTAAAGATGTTCGAGTAACAGTTATTTTGGAATGTGCCAAATGTACTCGAAATGGTACTAATAAGGAATCAATGAGTATTGGTATTTCCAGATATATTACTCAAAAGAATCGACATAATACGCCTAGTCGATTGGAATTGAGAAAATTCTGTCCCTTTTGTTACAAACATACAATTCATGGGGAGATAAAGAAATAGATCGAACTGATCCGATCGCCTGTATGTCACCCTTACAAGGAAGATTCAAAATGATATATATTATATATATTCTATATAACATATATTTAAAGATAAACAACCCAAAATCCCTCATCAAAATTGGATTTTCGGGATAAGGAATAAACAAATCATGGATAAACCCAAGCGACTCTATTTTAAATCCAAGCGATCTTTTCGTAGGCGTTTGCCCCCGATTGGATCGGGGGATCGAATTGATTATAGAAACATGAGTTTAATTAGTCGATTTATTAGTGAACAAGGAAAAATATTATCTAGACGGGTGAATCGATTAAACTTAAAACAACAACGATTAATTGCTAGTGCTATAAAGCAAGCTCGTATTTTATCTTTGTTACCTTTTCTTAATAATGAGAAACAATTTGAAAGAGGTGAGTCGACCACTAGAACTACTGGTCTTAGAATCAAAAAGAAATAGGTTTATTCTTCACTTGAATCAAAATTCTAATACGAACTCAAAGGCGGATTGATGTTTTGTTCGAAAAATTCGCGAATCCAGATTTTGATTGTTGTATCATAAGAAAAAAAAGAATCAATATTTTTTATTGAACGTGTTGTTTGTTCATTTTGGCGACCTTATCATATTATTATATTGTATCATACTAATTTCTATTCTACCTTCCCGGAGTTAATTCTCCAGCGAACTCTATTTAAAATTTAAAACATTCCCATGAATTCCTTCCAATCTACTTATTTTATAATTTCATTGGAAATCATATAAAGACAATTTCTATTTAATATAGCTATTTGCGCAAGTATTTTACGATTAAGAAGCAACTGCCTCTTGTACAGATTGTGTATGAACTTATTATAACTATAGTATACACTATTACCGCGAATTACTGCATTTATCCGAGTGATCCACAAACGACGAAAATCTCTCTTTTTCCTACCTCTATCCCGATAAGCCGAAAACAAAGCTCTTATTTTCTGTTGAGTAATAGTTCTAGTAAGTCTTGAATGAGCCCCTCGAAAACTTGATGCAAATAAACGAATTTTTGTTCTACGTCTTCGAGCTATATATCCTCGTTTAATTCTGGTCATTGAATAAATGAAACTTCGATGAATAACTAATTGATTTCCCTTCTTTCAGTTATTCCTTTTCCCTTTCCTAATTTTTGAATAACAAAACGGATTCGTCCAATGTATAAAATAAAAACTCCAATGGCTTTTGCTACTATAACCTTCCTGACCACGATTTTCTCTTTTTTCTTCTAGGCATTTCACCTCGAAATAAAATAAGAAATTGTATGGATAGTGATACTAGATATTAAAAAAGCATATTAAATAAAAACACAAAGTAGTAAATTTAAATGGATAAAAAAATCGTGGGTTCCATCGTTTCTATGGTTACTTTTTAAACGGCGAGGTCCCCTCTATACACCGGAGCTCCTTCTTTCATTTAATCAATGCTATTGTTAACTTGTACAGTTTACACTCTTTGGCTCTACCTATGAATTATCCAGTAATCAGTCTTTCACAACGAGATCTACCTATACAGTAACGATATTTAATTATGAAGATTAGCTGTGTAGCTGACCCTGTTAGTCCGTTGTTGCAAGAGTAAGGGCATAATCTTTTTGCCTTTTAATTTAAATAATATTTTCCCTGCTTAATGGATAACCATTTGCTACCAATGGGAAATTCTTTTTCATCTTAAATTGAAAATTGAGACGCTTGGATTTACGATTTACACCAATAGAAACCATAAAATTTGATAAACAGTAGAAGGATATGATAGATCCTTTTTATATAGTGAATGGATTTCTTCCATTTTATCCTATTTATTGGTACTGATCATTGATACTGGAAAAATGGGTTCTTTTCTTTTGTCCCAGTCCATGCTCTGAACGAGTCACACATACACCCTAGTACATGTTCCTCGTCGCTGAGGGCATCCCCCAAGGGCGGGGGATTTCGTGACATTTCTGATTGGCTGTCGTGTCTTTCTAATAAGTTGTTTAATAGTTGGCATGTTGACTCGTATACATAATGAATTGGTTTAGATCGATCCTAACCGGATGATTAGGAATTACTTGTATATTGATAATTCTATATTAATAGATTAATTAATATAATACTATATCAAAACCCGGTAGGTAAGAAGATAAAATTTTGAATTGCGTATTTGATTTTCGTGAAATACCTGTTATTTTTATTCTACCGCTACAAGATCAACAATTCCATGAGCTTGGGCTTCTGTTGCTGACATAAAAACATCTCTTTCCATGTCTTCGGATACAACCCATAAAGGTTTGCCCGTTCTTTGTACATAAACCCTTGTGATGGTTTCGCGTAACTTCAGCAGTTCTTCCGCTTCCTGGATAAATTCTCCCGTTTGTGCCTCATAAAAAGAACTAGCAGGTTGATGGATCATTACCCTGATTATATAACATAAAAAATGGTTCTTCTATCTCGAAGATAAATCAAAGAGAACAAATCAAATAAAGAATAATAAATACTACGAAAAACAAGATAGAATTGAACAACCGTACAGGCATCTTTATCTTTTGCGCATTGCATACGGCTCTACAATGGAATTCACTTTTCCCTCCCATCGAAGAAACAGAAAATATAGGGTCTATCATACTAGACCCAGATCGGTAAATAATCCAATAATCATCCTTCCCTTTATTTTGGAGTAGTTAAAAAATACTATGATGGCTCCGTTGCTTTATATTTATATAGATATTTATTTAGTCTTTTATTCAACAATCCCAAAGTTTCTTTTTTTTTATTCTTTCATAACATAATTAGTCTTCTGGGGGGAAAACAAAAAAGTTTGTGACGCTGCAATAGGCTTCCGATAGATCAGATAAAATCGGAAATGCCCCTTATCTCATACTACTCTTTCGATATATAATCGAATGGTTTTTTTTTTCCTCATATCGAATTCAAAATGCCATGCTATTATTACTTAATAGTCATATTTCATATGGCGAAGGCATAGTCTTCTTTTTTCTCTCAAATACAAAACTCATTGGCGCCGAGCATGAGGGAATGCTAGACGTTTGGTAATTTCTCCTCCGACCAGAATAAAAGATCCCATTGAAGCGGCTAATCCCATGCATATTGTCTGTACATCTGGTGCTACAAATTGCATAGTATCATAAATAGCTACTCCGGGTATTACCCACCCCCCGGGAGAGTTTATAAACAAATACAGATCTTTGGTATCATCCTCTATACTAAGATATACCATAAGACCAATAAGTTGATTCGAAATCTCGCTATCAACCTCTTGGCCTAAAAAAAGTAATCTTTCTCGATAAAGGCGGTTGATTAGGATAAAATTGTATCTTTAGGAACCATACGCGCACCTTTTGATGCATACAGGTTATCAAAAATCGCGAAAAAAAGAATCAATGTGTAGATTACAGCCCGCATTCTTTTGGACTCCTTCTAACAAAGGACTTTTTTGATTCCATTTTTATTTTTCAAGAAAGATTCGTTTTGGTCTGTTTACTTTACCTATAAATATCAAAAAATAGAAAAGTAATTGACTAAATTTATCGAACGAACTTCTCATTGATGTATTGTTTCATCGAGATTGAATACAAATCACGATGTCATTTTCTTGTTCCGGAATGGGTTTCTTCAATTTTGTTAGGTTTATGTTCTACTCCAAAGTCAAGTAAAGATCGGCCCTATTTTTATTTGCACATATAGGACAAATGTCCCAATACCAAGTCTTTTTGATATGGCTTTTTATTTTCAATTTTTTTATGTCATGTCTTCTGCCAAATATTCAATGTATTCATTATATTACTCGATTGATTAAACAGTTTAAGATCACTCCTGTTTATAAATTAAAAATAGAATATGATAAAGGTAGTAATCATAGATATATTACCAATTGGGTTTTTGTAAACGGAGCCTGGATACTTCATTTTATTGGTCCAATCGAGACAACTATAAAGTATTCTAAACCATAAATTATTCTAATTGATAATATTAATCTGGATACCTACCCCCCAAAAAAAACAAAATCAATATAATTGCATTTCACGCTCCAAATTTTTGATAAGTCAATCAATCTTTCTTGGGCGAAAGAGAGGATATCTCGATCGGGGGAGAAAATGGGGGAATCCCATGTGACCCAATATATCTGACAAGTCGCACTATACGTCAACCCAAGATGCATCTTCCTCTCCAGGACTTCGAAAGGGTACTTTTGGAACACCAATAGGCATTAAAGAAAAAAGAATTAAGTACTATATCTTACTTTGATGTGGAAGCGTAACAATGGGTTTATTGTCTTAATATTAATAAGATTAGCCTTTATCATAGTTTATCCATAAAGTGAATAAGTTCATAACATAAAATAAAAAAGAAGACAGAATGACTATGACTAAAGGAGAAAATTATTAGGAATAGGTCTTTTTAATGATATGAACAAATATGTATGCTTTCACTCATAGAAAATGAACGTGGGATCCCGCCCCCTACCATTGCGTATTGGTACTTATCGGATATAGAATAGATCTGCTTCTTTTTGTTCCTACAAACAGAACTCTTCCATTATTACTAAAAGAATAAGAATAGAACAAATATTAATCCTTTCTTCGAGATAATCTACTGAAAAAGGGGGGGGGTACATAGCATAGTTTTTTCCAATGCAATAAAGTTACATAGTGTCTATTTTTCGTTGAGAAAGGGGTATTTCCATGGGTTTGCCTTGGTATCGTGTTCATACCGTCGTATTGAATGATCCGGGTCGTTTGCTTTCTGTCCATATAATGCATACAGCTCTAGTTGCTGGTTGGGCCGGTTCGATGGCTCTATACGAATTAGCGGTTTTTGATCCCTCTGACCCTGTTCTTGATCCAATGTGGAGACAAGGTATGTTTGTTATACCCTTCATGACTCGTTTAGGAATAACCAATTCGTGGGGCGGTTGGAGTATCACAGGAGGGACTATAACGAATCCGGGTATTTGGAGTTACGAAGGTGTGGCCGGTGCACATATTGTGTTTTCTGGCTTGTGCTTTTTGGCAGCTATTTGGCATTGGGTGTATTGGGATCTAGAAATATTTTGTGATGAACGCACAGGAAAACCTTCTTTAGATTTACCTAAGATTTTTGGAATTCATTTATTTCTTTCAGGACTGGCTTGTTTTGGGTTTGGCGCATTTCATGTAACGGGGTTGTATGGTCCTGGAATATGGGTGTCCGATCCTTATGGACTAACCGGAAGGGTACAATCTGTAAATCCAGCGTGGGGTGTGGAAGGTTTTGATCCTTTTGTTCCGGGAGGAATAGCCTCTCATCATATTGCAGCAGGTACATTGGGCATATTAGCAGGTCTATTCCATCTTAGTGTCCGTCCGCCCCAACGTCTATACAAAGGATTACGTATGGGAAATATTGAAACCGTCCTTTCCAGTAGTATCGCTGCTGTTTTTTTTGCCGCTTTTGTTGTTGCTGGAACTATGTGGTATGGTTCAGCAACTACCCCCATTGAATTATTTGGTCCCACTCGTTATCAATGGGATCAGGGATACTTCCAACAAGAAATATATCGAAGAGTTGGCGCTGGGCTAGCCGAAAATCAAAGTTTATCAGAAGCTTGGTCTAAAATTCCTGAAAAATTAGCTTTTTATGATTACATCGGCAATAATCCGGCAAAAGGGGGATTATTCAGAGCGGGCTCAATGGACAACGGGGATGGAATAGCTGTTGGGTGGTTAGGACACCCTATCTTTAGAGATAAAGAAGGTCGTGAACTTTTTGTACGTCGTATGCCTACTTTTTTTGAAACATTTCCAGTTGTTTTGGTAGACGGAGACGGAATTGTTAGAGCAGATGTTCCTTTTAGAAGGGCAGAATCGAAGTATAGTGTCGAACAAGTAGGTGTAACTGTGGAGTTCTATGGCGGCGAACTGAATGGAGTCAGTTATAGTGATCCTGCTACTGTGAAAAAATATGCTAGACGTGCTCAATTGGGAGAAATTTTTGAATTAGATCGTGCTACTTTGAAATCCGATGGTGTTTTTCGTAGCAGTCCAAGGGGTTGGTTTACTTTTGGACATGCTTCGTTTGCTCTACTCTTTTTCTTCGGACATATTTGGCATGGTGCTAGAACCTTGTTCAGAGATGTTTTTGCCGGTATTGACCCAGATTTGGATGCTCAAGTAGAATTTGGAGCATTCCAAAAACTTGGGGATCCGACTACAAGAAGACAAGTAGTCTGATATAAGATTGATTTCTTACTTTTCACCTTTATTTTTGTGATTTAACATAGTTTAACATAAATAGGGTACCGGATAAATCTTGATTTGAATTGCTGCCTTTCCTTTGACTCTTTCTTTTTAGTTATCCGGGAGACGATCCAAAATAAACAGGTATGGAAGCTATAATTGTAAACCACAATCGAATCTATGGAAGCATTGGTTTATACATTCCTCTTAGTCTCGACTTTAGGAATAATCTTTTTCGCTATCTTTTTTAGGGAACCGCCTAAAGTTCCAACTAAAAAGATGAAATGATTTTTGATTATCTCTATCTCAATTGAATTAATGAGCCTCCCAATATTGGGAGGCTCATTAATTCAACTAGTCTCCGTGTTCCTCGAATGGATCTCTTAGTTGTTGAGAGGGTTGCCCAAAAGCAGTATATAAGGCGTACCCAGTAAAACTTACAAGTAAACCAGATATAGAGATGGCAACTAAGGTTGCTGTTTCCATTATTATATAATTTTAAGACTACAACGGATCTATGATAAGATCATTTATTTACAATAGAATGGTATACAAAGTCAACGACTCTCAATGAATACAAAATCGGATTTATGGC